AAATGAATTTTCTAGCATTTGACTCCGTACCACTGAAGGATTTAATCGCACACTTGAAAGATAGCCCAGAAAGTCGAGAGAATATTTAGATAATAGATTTATACGGACTCTTCCTGATTGAGACCACATGTAAAAATAAGATTGCCATAAATCGACAAAATAATATTTCCACTTATTCATCATAAGAGACGTATCTTTTGAGGCCAGAATTGCCTTTTCTTGATACCTAAAAAAATGTATGAAAGGGTCTTTGAACAACCATAGGTTGTTCTGAAAATCATTATAAAAGACTTCTACAAGATACTCTATTTTTCCATAGAAATAAATGCGTTCAAGAAAGACTCCAGAATATGTTGATCGTAAATGAGAAGATTGGTTACGGAGAAAAAGCAAAATGGATTCGTATTCACATACATAAGAATTATATAGGAACAATAATAATCTTGGATTAAAAATCGAAATAGATTTCTTTGGAGTAAGAAAACTCTTCAAATTACAATACTCGTAGAGAGAGAAACGTAATAAATGCAAAGAAGAAGCATCTTTTACCCAGTAGCGAAGAGCTTGAACCAAGATTTCTAGATGGATGGGGTAAGGTATTAGTACATCTAACACATAATTTAAATGTGAGAATTTGTCCTCTATAAAAGGAAATAGTGAATGAATTGATTGTAAATTATGAGATTTTGCGACTTCTTCCCCTTGTGAGTAAGATAGTAATCGTAAGGAAAATGGTATTTCCACAATAACTGCAAATCCCGCCGATATCATTTGAGAATAGAAATTTTTGTTGTGACCAAAAAATGGATTTTGGTTGGAATCATTAGCAGAAATAATCAAATGATTCTGTTGATCCATTCGAATAATTAAACGTTTCACAATTAGTGAACTGAATTTATTACCATAACCCTGATTTTCCAAAAAAATGATCGATTTATTGAACCCATGATCATGAGCAAGTGCATAAATAGACTCCCGAAAACAAAGTGGGTATAGGAAATCATGTCGGCGAGATCTATTTAGTTCTAAATATACTAGAAACTCCTCCATTTCAAATTCGATTTGAACCAAAGATAGGGGATCTATTCGGTTATCAAATGATACATAGTGCGATACAGTCAAAACAAGGTATTATAGTAAGAAAAGAATAGATACCTCGGAGACAGGTAGATTCATCAACGGATTCTCTATCCTATCTTTTGCCATCTAATTGATTTATGTTCGTTATAGGATAAGAAGATGGTTAGAAATCCTTTATTTTTTCAACCGAATCGCTCTTTTGATTTTTGAAAAAAAAAAAAAAAATATCTTTTCTTTATCAATATACTGCTTCTTCTACACATTTATGTCTAACCCATAAAGGGAATAACTAATAATTAGGACTCATAAAAAAAATCGATAATTTACTCATGAGACTTTACCACATTAGGTACTAATTTATTTTTAACGTTTAATTAGATCGGGTAATCATTCAAATTGAGAACAGAAGCTCGTTACTTTTTGTTTCCCTATAATTGGGGCCGTAGAGCTCTATCCATTTATTCCCTCGACCCAACTTTGAATTCAATTAATTTTTTTGTTCCGCACCAAAAATTCAAAGACGATTTTTTTTGGACTGACCCGGAAAAAAATGGATTCTTAGAATTCTCCATTGATACGACATGCTCTTTTTTCCATCCACTCCTTTCAGGATCAGTCGTGGTCTTACAAACTCTACCGATGGTATGAACGAATCCCTTTCTTCATACAAATGTGTAAAAGATGCTAGTCGCACTTAAAAGCCGAGTACTCTACCGTTGAGTTAGCAACCCGAAAAAAAAAAATTATAATATGTAAATACAATCGGAAAAAAAATGGAATTGCACGAGGCAATCAAAACACGAAATTAGCAAAAATGTGAACAAAATCAAAAACGATAATCTAATCTGAACATTCAATGTTCAGATTAGATTATCATACACGAAATTCTCAGATAAAAGCATAGAAATAATAGAAATAGAATAAGTGAAAATTTGTGGACCGCCTCTTGCCTTATTCATTCCATTGTTATCCATTTTTTTTTTGTTTCAATATTCAATCCAATTAAAAAAAAACTTCTTGTATCATAACAAATTCAAAGAAAGAACCCATAATTTCAATGAAGTGAAGTACCAAAGGGCAGGGATAAATAGATCTATTTATTTACGATCGAATTATATTTGTTGGATACGCTGTTGTCAATATGATTGTAAATTTTGAATCGAAATGTTGAGAAAAGAATAAAGAATATAAAAAAGACTATAAAAAAATAGAATGAAAAAAAGAATTAAGTCAATTTTTTTTTTTTTTAATATTTTTTTATTTTTATATGTTATTTTATCTGTTTTTTTTTTTTTCTTATTTTATGTTATTTTTTTAAATGCAATTACTTCATTTATTCAATTGATCGTTTTTCTCTATATTTTATATCACTAAAATTAGCTCAATAAATTTTGGTTTTGTTGTTATAGAACACGGTATTCTATAGTAGCAAAGCAATAAGAAATCGAACAATAAATCAAAAAGTATGAATAGAACAAAAGAGGGGAGAGGAAAGAATAAAGAAAAATTTATACAAAGCTAGATATGAGTCATCCACACCCTCTTTTTTGTATTTCATTAATTGAATTTTGTTTGATTAAGACTAAGTTCCGTAAAAACCCCCGCCTTCCTTAAAATATCATGAACAGTTCCTGTGGGTTGAGCTCCTTTTTCAAGGAAATAGAGAATAGCGGGAACGTTTAAATAGGTTTGATTATTTATCGGATCATAAAAACCCACTTTTCGAAGATCTCTTCCCTCTCTTCGGGATCGAACATCAATTGCAACGATTCGATAAACGGCTCATTGGGATAGATGTAGTTAAATAATACCCCCCCCTAGAAACGTATAAGAAGTTTTCTCCTCGTACGGCTCGAGAAAAAAAAATGATTAAAAGTTATGTCTATGTATGGAATTATAATGTATGGAATTAGAATGTCAAAAAGATCCATAAACCCAGCAAATCAATTAGACATTTAAACCCGCCTTTTTTTTTTTCGAAAAAAAAAAAGCATTCGTACTCTCATAACTCAAGTCAAATAACTCTTAAAATGCTCAAAAAAAAAAATCCTTAGGCATTCTTTTATTGAGTGGTCTCTAACCCCTTTTTTGGTTGTCTCGTTTAGAATCTATTTCGATTCTTCATTTTGATCTAGTTGTTGAGACAATAGAAAAGGGTATTTCCTTGTTCTAGGATCCTTCATCTTTGCCTTGAATCATTGGGTTTAGACTTTCCTTCGGCGATACTTAATCATTTGAAAAAATGGCAGCAACATGCCCCTTTTTCTCTCTTTTTTTCTTTCTATCAAAGAATTATATGAACGATTAATTCCCGCATGATAAACTTTTGATCGAAAGAGTTTTCCCAATTCCAACAATTTTTCTTTTTGATTTGAAAATAGTTTGAATCGGAGCCTTTCGATTTCTCTATCAAAAATAGACTTACGAAGTTGTTCCAACTTATTGATTTCCATTAACTAACCCTAGATCCTTGCCCCTTAAAAATGGATGTTTCTCTTCGAGCTCCATCCTGTACTATTTACATTACAACCCAACAAAAAAACGGATTATAATAGAACAGAACAAAGGATGTCGAGCCAAAAGCACCTTCATTTCTACATAATGGAAAGTGGTGGGTTTTGACATCCACAGCCGATCATGTCCTTCAAGTCGCACGTTGCTTTCTACCACATCGTTTCAAACGAAGTTTTACCATAACATTCCTCTAGTTTGGAACATTGATTCAATTATGGAATCATGAATAGTCATTGGTTCAGTCGATACATAGTAATCTATCTATACTTCTTCCTTCTATATGAAATCAATTTTCTTCTGTATGAAATAAATAGATAATTTAGAAAGAAAAAGCCTCAATAAGAATTCAAATTAACCCATATTGTATTGTATGAATGCAATTTTTTTTTTTTTGTAACTAAAACTTTTAGTTATACTTTTCAATTCTAATTAATAAGAAATTAAGAATATCATTAATACTAATATCACGAATATAATATTATAAATAACACAAATAAACTAATCTTTTTGAATCTACCTTCCATCTTCAAATAACTCGATAGATCAAATAACTCGATAGAATAGATTCGCCAATCTCACAGTTCTTCGAGTGCCAATCTTACATCTTAAGAAATCATTAAAAATCAAAAGCAAGACTCACATTTTCTCCAATATTTGACTCTTAGAAAGAAGGTTGTTAAAAAAAAAAAAGCAATTTAGATTCGGATATCGGTATTCTGATATATAAAAAGAGTATGCTCTGGGACGGAAGGATTCGAACCTCCGAATAGCGGGACCAAAACCCGTTGCCTTACCACTTGGCCACGCCCCATTTTGATTTCTATTTGAAACTACTAAACACTAATATGGGTATTCCTTGTTCGTCAATTCCAGTTCCAAATAGCTATGGAATAGATTAGATTCTTGCTAGGATTTTGGCACGTATGGATAGAGAATTAAACCGAATTTATTGATCATTACATATAATTCAATTAAGATATTGTATGAAAGTATGATTTCCCCTATTCTCTTGTAAGAATTGAAGGCTTTTTGATTGGGTGAGTTCAAAGAAGTATTGTTTAGTCTACCTTATTTTCCTTTCTTCATTTTTTTCCTTATATCAAAATCAAAAAACATATTAATATTAATAACTCAATCAAAATTATCTACAAGAACAAAATTTTGTTATGCTTAATATCTTTAATTTGATCTGTATCTGTGTTAATTCTGCCCTTTTTTCGAGTAGTTTTTTATTCGCCAAATTGCCCGAGGCCTATGCTTTTTTGAATCCAATCGTAGATTTTATGCCAGTAATACCTGTTCTCTTTTTTCTCTTAGCCTTTGTTTGGCAAGCTGCTGTAAGTTTTCGCTGAGATCCTTAATACTGTCCTAGCAAAATTCATGATTTACTCAAGAAAAAAAAAATC